CTAGTATAGTTCCCTATCCACAAGTCTGTCATTGTACTGGAATATAGGACAAATACCCTGAATAAACAGGTAGAAGTATAAAGAAAGAATAAGTCAAATTTTAATTTCGTTATGCACGAAGAAAGAATCTTTCTGATTTGATTGATATCAAGAGATCAAATGAGTTCTTCATTCTCATTCATTAATTGAATGATAAATGACTACAAGTGAAGGAGATACACGATTTAAATAATGGAAAATCCAATATTTCACAATTGTATCTAGAATGACTGGAAAAGTGGAAACAAGACCGGATATTATTTGATCGTTATGTGTTAATCCAAAATCGTTGTAGACCGAACCAATCATTAGTTCCCAACCATGTGGAGAGTGGAATCCGATCCATAAATCGGTGACTAAAATAATAGAAAAGGCTTTTATTGTGTCACTTAAGTTATATAAGAATTCCTGAACCCAAGAATTAAGAATGGCAAGTTTTTCATTACTCAGAATAAAATAACTACTTAGAATAGCGAAACAGATTATATTTGTCGAGAAATAAAAAATGCTATGTAAATTAAATTCATTATGTATTTTGACCAATTGTATTGTTTCTTTGTGGATTCCTATACGAAGCTTTTGTAGATGTGTTTCAGGGTACTCCTTTATCATTTCATCCAACAGAAATAGTTGTTCTAATTCTATGAATTTTTCTAGAACGTTCTTCTCTTGAATATCATTCAAGAAAGTTTCGGATTGCCTGATATTCCACCAATCATTAACCCAAGGTTCCAGACATTTATTAAATGAGAGAGAGACCCACCAGGATAAAAATACTATAGATGCAAGATATGGAAGGAAAATCAACGCTTTCTTTTTTTTTTTTCACTTTTCTTTTTTTGAATTGTTAATAAACTTGCTTCTTTTTATTTGTTAATTTTATCTTATTTGATATTTCTCTGAAGCATGAGTTCTATAACAAGGTGTGGAACCTATGGATCTATTCTCAAATTTTGTATAATTATTTAGTCCTTTACTTAGTCCTTGATCTAACTAAATTAAATCTTGGGTCTAAATTCAATATAGAAATAGAATAAAGATAGAGTCTGTTTTGGATGAAAAAAAATGCAGATTCAGATATTTAAATTGAACAAATTTAGAACCCCATTGTATTGCATCCTTATTTGTTCTTTTTGACGAATGCTCAAAAACCGTTTGAAGAATATTATTCAAATTTCAAGACGAAAGAACTCCACCGTGGACCAAGTAATTATTTCGAAATGTTTCACCCTAGGAAAAGAAGAGATATTTCTGAAGAATATTGATGATGAAATCCGAAATAAGTGACAAAACGAGAGATAAATTGGATGGTTATGAGAGATCCAATCGTTTGTTTCTCAAGGAGCAAAATGAAAGATAAAAAGTATGATCTATCCGTATCTATATCTAATATATCATATCCATTAAAAAATGGAATTTGGCCCTAAACTAAAAAGAAAAGATGAATTCCCTATTTCGAAATGTCCGGTTTTGGTATATGTAATGAATCTATACTTATTATACTTGTTACTAGTATGAAATATGAAAGAAAGAATTGAGTTGAACTCCATCATACACTAACAAAATTTTGGCAGACGAAAAATGACTTCTTATTATAGTTTAGTTGTTTTGTTCCATATACGTCCCCCCGCTTTTGCTTTATTCTAAGGGTCACCACCACATCAACAGAACAAAGAAATAGAATCTAGCATGTTCCACTCGAATGAGCATTCTGAAGAAACTTCAGTTGTATTAAAATAAAATGAAAAAGAAAAAAAATAAGAAAAAGATTACTGAATTCCTTTTCTCATGCTGAGAAAGTATTTATTCCTCGTTTCATTTCAAAATACTTCAATTGGTACGCGCAAGAAATAGGCTAATTCCGCAGCTTTTTGTTCAATTTCTCGCGGAGTTAAATTCTCATCAGTACAAGTCAAGGGAATAGTTCCATGGCCCCTGACTTCCATATAAAGGACACGTCGAGTATAAAGGCCCTCTTTAACCTCCATTCTGATTGACTGAATATCACTCATAAGGAAGCGAAGGAAGATACGACGATTTTTTCCAGGAAATCCCCAACGAAAAATACACACTATTCCTTCTTTTCTATCGAATCGATCATAACCACTACCTACATTCCACAAAATTGTGCACCACAAATAGGAGCTAATGAATAGACCCGCAATTCCATAGAAAGACATCACAATCCCTTGTGGAAAAAAAGATATTTGCTGATATGGAAATACGGATATCAGATCCCTACCAAGATAACTGGAAGTTCCAACGATTAAGAATCCTAGTGAACCTAAAAAAAGGATACAGGCCCAGAAAAAATTACTTGTTTTTCGAGACCCCGTTATAAGTTCTATCCATATATGTTCTGATCGCCAGTTCATACTATACTAGATCCAATTGCATTCGATTGGAATTGGGAGAATAAACCAAATGAATTTGACTTATTTTGCTCCCGAGCCCGAGGTAACTCTCATCAACTAGCACTTAATGTGAACCATTAGAAGTAATTGGTTAGATACATTGACTTTCCACTTTAAATATTCGATGATCCGCTTTTGACCAGAGCTATACCTGCGTATACATGCATTTATACGGATATAATGTATATATATGCAAAAGGGCTCTTCCTTTCATTTGTATTCGCAAGGAGTCACATATCGTACCGCATTCCACTAAAAAAATAGATACCTAAATAATGATCCAGCGTTGATTGAAATAACTTGTGAGATTTGGTCCCATACATCGCAGCTAGACAATCTTATTTTTTTGGACATAAAGAAATAAAGAAGCCATTGCAATTGCCGGAAATACTAGGCCCACTAAAGGCACAAAAATAGAGGGTAAGTTGAAATCTATCATAGAATGGGTACCTCAATTTAATATTTGAACCTCTTATAAAGATATCTTATGATAAGTAGTCTATCTATTAATTATATAATTATAGTAGTTAATAAATAGTAGTAAGTAGTTAATAAATAGTAGTTTAAGTAAAAAAAATAATATAATATTAAGTACAAGAAACATAAAACTACATTAAATGTACCTATTTTTTTATCTTTCTACACGAATATGTATGATAATTCTATTTAATAATAAACTTTTTCTTATCCTGTTTTCATTCTTATCTGCTTTCTAAAACAATAAGAAGTTTTTATGAGTTCGCGACTCTAACTAATCTGATACAAGAGGGATTCATCGTAAAAGTCAAAAAAATCCCTAGGAAGAAAAATTCACTTTTTTATCCTGGGTTTCTAATTCCTAATCAGAAATAGAGGTAAAATACAAACAAAACGGATCCGTGGGAAAAGAGAAAAGTAATTATCCAAAACTTCTGACTCTTCCTACAACAAGCAGAATTTTTGTTCCCAAACGTCATTTTTATTGGTTTTTTGTCACGATGATGAATTCTTTTTTGCTCACTACAAATAACAATAATAAACTTTTTCTTATCCTGTTTTCATTCTTATCTGCTTTCTAAAACAATAAGAAGTTTTTATGAGTTCGCGACTCTAACTAATCTGATACAAGAGGGATTCATCGTAAAAGTCAAAAAAATCCCTAGGAAGAAAAATTCACTTTTTTATCCTGGGTTTCTAATTCCTAATCAGAAATAGAGGTAAAATACAAACAAAACGGATCCGTGGGAAAAGAGAAAAGTAATTATCCAAAACTTCTGACTCTTCCTACAACAAGCAGAATTTTTGTTCCCAAACGTCATTTTTATTGGTTTTTTGTCACGATGATGAATTCTTTTTTGCTCACTACAAATAACTGAATCTAGTACTGTACTTGAATTTTAAAAATTTTAAGTCAAGGGAAGGAAACCATGGAGCTGAAATAACTCACCCAGAACACCTTTTAAAAGATGACGTGGTACGATTGGATCGAATAAGCCCTTATGGAATGAATACTCAGCCGCTTGTGAACCGTCGGGTACTGCCTTATTCAATGTTTGTTCAATTACTCTTTTACCCGCAAATGCAATGTAGGCATTAGGTTCAGCAATAATGATATCTCCCAACATACCAAAACTGGCTGTAACTCCACCGGTTGTAGGAGATGAAAGAATTGATACATAGAATAACTTTTTATTTAATTGATAATTATATAAGGCAGAAGATATTTTAGCCATTTGCATCAAGCTCAAACTTCCTTCTTGCATGCGTGCTCCTCCAGAAGCACATACAATAATAACAGGTAGAGATTGATTAGTAGCATATTCGATCAAACGGGTGATTTTCTCACCGACTACGGATCCCATACTTCCTCCCATGAACTGAAAATCCATGACCCCAATTGCTACGGGAATACCATTTAGTTGACCTATGCCTGTTTGAACAGCTTCAGTTAAACCTGTCTTTCTTTGATAAAAATCAATACGATCTCTATAAGGTTCCTCCTCTGAATGAAAATCAATGGGGTCCGTCGAGACCATACTCTCATCCAGAGGATCCCAAGTACCTGGGTCAATCAAAAGTTCGATTCTCTCTGAACTACTCATTTTCAAATGATATCCACACTGTTCACAAATATTCAGTTTTGACTTAAAAAATTTTTTGTAATTTAATCCATAACAATTTTCGCACTGAACCCATAAATGTCTGTATTTTTTATTTATATCTAAATCATTAGATCTTCCTCTTATATTGAAATCAGTGCTATTAACACTAGTTCTCATACTAGAATTTCTACTTTCACTACCACTTATACTTTCATTACAAATGAAACTATAAACATAACTGTCACTGTAATTGTGGGTCCCGCCTGAAATGTAACTATCAATACTGATTTCAGAACGCAGATAACTATCAATGCAACTATTAACGTGATTATTCCAACTGGATTGAGTATCATACATGTAATGATAATAGTAGCGACTACTACTTTTAGATCCATTACTCATATAACTAGAATTCAAATAACTAGAAAAAGAACTTTCTAGTTCATTCAGAAAAGTACTATCATTG